AAGATTCAGCAGCTACCGCAGCCCCTGCTTCTTCAGGTGGAACTCCGGGTTGAGGAGTTACTCGGAATGCTGCCAAGATATCAGTATCCTTGGTTTCATATTCAGGAGTATAATAAGTCAATTTATACTCTTTAACACCAGCTTTGAATCCAACACTTGCTTTAGTCTCTGTTTGTGGTGACATAAGTCCCTCCCTACAAGTCATGAATTTAGAATTCTTGCAATAAAACAAAACAACAAGGTCTACTCGACATAAATTAGGATATAGATTTAATTAACCTTTTTCACAGGAATCTTTCAAAAAATTATCAACTAATCAGAATGATTCTTTATTAGACCATGATATTTGATTCGCCAAATACATCATTATTGTATATTCTTTCATATGTATAGCGCAACCTAGTACTTGTTTTTCAAGTTTTGAATCTTTAACTTTTTAAAATTGAAATAGTTAATCACTCTTGACAGTAATATATGTTGTATATGTAAATCCTAGATATGACAATATGCGGAATTCATCCATGAAAATGAAAAACAAGGGGGGTTCATAAAGGGATGAATAGATGGGACGCATAACCGGATATGCTAAAATGAAAATAAAAAAAAAAAGCTAATGAGATCGAAATAATGAATCATAAATAGAGTTCTGTTTCGAATTCGCTAGATAAAAAAAAGTCTTGCCTATTCTATATAGGATATAGGATAAATAAATCAAAGACTTTCCGCAAAAAATTTTTTTTATTCATATATTTTTTATTTTAAAACTAGGTTTCGGTTAGTTGAGCTTGAACATGACTATTCCTTCATTGAAATTGAATAAGTAAAAATTTTAATTGCACATTCGCTTGGGTGGTACCAACGAAATCGAGTGCTTACTCCCATTTTTTTTTAATTAACCGATGAATTAGCTATCGAAGATTTTTTCTGTATTCGAAAAATTTCGCAACAAAATTTAACATATTTTTTTATTATGAGAATAAATCTTACTACTTCGGATACAGAGGTTTCGATACGTGAAAAAAAAAATCTGGGACGTATCGCCCAAATCATTGGTCCGGTACTGGATGTAGCCTTTCCCCCGGGTAAGATGCCTAATATTTACAATGCTCTGGTGGTTAAGGGCCGAGATACTCTTGGTCAAGAAATTAATGTGACTTGTGAAGTACAGCAATTATTAGGAAATAATCGAGTTAGAGCTGTAGCTATGAGTGCGACAGAGGGTTTAAAGAGAGGAATGGACGTGGTTGATATGGGAAATCCTCTAAGTGTTCCAGTCGGCGGAGCGACTCTAGGACGAATTTTCAACGTGCTTGGGGAACCTGTTGATAATTTAGGTCCTGTCGATACTCGCACAACATCTCCTATCCATAAATCCGCGCCTGCTTTTATACAATTAGATACAAAATTATCTATTTTTGAAACAGGAATTAAAGTAGTAGATCTTTTGGCCCCTTATCGTCGTGGGGGAAAAATCGGACTATTCGGTGGGGCTGGCGTGGGTAAAACAGTACTAATTATGGAATTGATCAACAACATTGCCAAAGCTCATGGTGGTGTATCCGTATTTGGTGGAGTAGGCGAACGGACTCGTGAAGGAAATGATCTTTACATGGAAATGAAAGAATCTGGAGTAATTAATGAACAAAATCTTGCGGAATCAAAAGTGGCCCTAGTCTACGGTCAGATGAATGAACCGCCGGGAGCTCGTATGAGAGTTGGTCTGACTGCCTTAACTATGGCAGAATATTTCCGAGATGTTAATGAGCAAGACGTACTTCTATTTATCGACAATATCTTCCGTTTCGTACAAGCAGGATCCGAGGTATCCGCTTTATTGGGTAGAATGCCTTCTGCTGTGGGTTATCAACCCACCCTTAGTACCGAAATGGGTACTTTACAAGAAAGAATTACTTCTACGAAAAAAGGGTCCATAACCTCTATTCAAGCAGTTTATGTACCTGCAGACGATTTGACTGACCCCGCTCCTGCCACCACATTTGCACATTTAGATGCGACTACCGTACTATCAAGAGGATTAGCTGCCAAAGGTATCTATCCAGCGGTAGATCCTTTAGATTCAACGTCAACTATGCTACAACCTCGAATCGTTGGCGAGGAACATTATGAAACTGCGCAACAAGTCAAGCAAACTTTACAACGTTACAAAGAGCTTCAGGACATTATAGCTATCCTGGGGTTGGACGAATTATCCGAAGAGGATCGCTTAACCGTAGCAAGAGCACGAAAAATTGAGCGTTTCTTATCACAACCCTTTTTCGTAGCCGAAGTATTTACAGGTTCTCCGGGAAAATATGTTGGTCTAGCGGAAACAATTAGAGGGTTTAAATTGATCCTTTCCGGAGAATTTGATTCTCTTCCTGAACAGGCCTTTTACTTAGTGGGTAACATCGATGAAGCTACTGCGAAGGCTACAAACCTAGAAATGGAGAGTAAATTGAAGAAATGACCTTAAATCTTTGTGTACTGACTCCGAATCGAA